GTTGATAATCGATTAATATAGATTCTTCTTGCTTGAGACCACACATAAAAATAACATTGCCAGAAATAGATAAAGTAAAATTTCAATTTATGCATCAAAAGGGATGTCCCTTTTGAGGCCATAATATATTTTCCTTTATACCTAACAGAATACGGGTAGGGGTCTTTGAAAAGCCAAAAAATAACGTCAAAATCCTTAGTAAAAAGTTTTACTAAATATTCTAATTTTCCGTAGAAAAAAATGCGTTCAAGAAAGGCTCTGTAAGATGTTGATCGTAAATGAGAGGATTGGTTGCAAAGAAACAAGAAAATGGATTCGTATTCACATACATGGAAATTATATAAGAACAAAAAAAATCTTTGAGTCCTTTTTAGAAAAAGAAAAATGTATTTTTTTTTTATAATAAGACTATTCCAATTATGATATTCATAAAGAAAGAATCGTAATAAATGCAAAGACGAGGCATCTTTCACCCAGTACCGAAGTGTTTGAACTAAGATTTCCAAATGGACAGGGTAAGGTATTAATATATCTAACACAAAATTTAAATGTAAAACGCTGTCCTCTAAAAAAGGAAATATTGAATGAATTGATCGCAAATTCTGAGATTTGACTTTTTTATGTTTCTCTAGAGAAGCTGTGGAAAGTGGAATTTCCACAATGACTGCAAATACTTCAGATAACATTTGCGAATAAAAATCATGTTTGTGCCCCAAAAAGTCGTTTTGGTTAGAATCAATAGCTGAAAGAATCAAAAAATTCTGTTGATACATTCGATTTATTAAACGTTTCACAACTAGTAAACTCAATTTCCTATCGCCTGAAGTTTCCAACAAAACAAATTTCTTTAAACCATGACCATATGCAAACGAAAAAATATATTCCTGAAACATAAGTGGATATAAAAAGTTGTGTTGCCAAAAACCTTCTAATTCTATATATCCGTGGAATTGTTCCATTTAAATTTAGACCTAAAATTTAAAGTAAAAAATAGGAGATTTCTTAAGTTATCAAATGATACATATACATAGTGCGATACAGTCAAACCAAGATATTTTTTTTTTTAGATACCTCGAAAATAGGTAAATTCATGAGCAGAATCTCTCTTTTTTTCCATCTAATTAGTTCTTTTGTTATTAAAAAATAACATGATGGTTAGAAATCCTTTACTTTTTCAACCCAATCGTTCTTCTGATTTTGATAAAAGTATCTTTATCAATATACTGTTTCTTCTACACACTCTTGGCCATCTCCATATGGAGAATGGATAGTCTAATAGTTAAATAGTTAGGATTCACTAAAAAAGAAAATCCACACATGGGAGAATCTTTTCCCGTATCAGGCACTAAGTTTTTTTTAACGGCTAATTAGATGGGATAATCATTCATATTACGAAGATAAGCTCGTTGCTCATGCTTTCCACAAAATTGGAACCCATAAGGATAGGGTTCGATCCATTTATTAAATTGACCCAATTTTGAATTCATTGCATTTCCTCCCAAGACTTCAAATCAAATAAAGTTTTGTACCGATTTGCTAAGAATGAAATAGTCTATGAATTCTCTATTGATACGACATGCGCTTTTTTCCATTCATTTCCTTTCAGGATCAGTCGTGATCGTATAAACTCTACCGATAGTGTAGACGAATCCCTTGCTTCATCCAAATATGTAAAAGATCCTAGTCGCACTTAAAAGCCGAGTACTCTACCGTTGAGTTAGCAACCCCCATATGTTATGTAGATACAACCGAGATCAAAAAAATCGGGTTGGAATCAAAACGTTGAATTAGCAAGAAATCGAAAAAAGTTTTCGAATTGATTCCCATTACGAACAAAAAAAAAATTTTATTATAAAAACAAACACCAATACAAGAGATTCTTAGAAAAAAAAATTGGATAGACAAAAAGTCTACATTTTTTCAATCCAAAAAAGGTTTTTTGTTTTTGTATCCGAACAAATTCAACGAACCTTTGAATAAAAATATTGGGTAGATAGAACACATAAAAAAACCTTTTAATTTTTTTATTTCACAATTGAATTATATGTGTTCAATACATTCTTGTCAATATGAAAAAAAAATACAACTACAATATAGAAAAAGCTTCCTTTTTTTTATTGAAAAATCTACTAAAATTCAAATAAAAGAAAATCCAATTATTATATGATGATAATAAATACAGAAATACGATAATATAGAAGCAAAATTGTGAAATCTAAATAGAAAAAACAAAGCGAAATAAAATTATAGAGGAAACCTTTGTTGGATTGGCACTACAAAAAAAAATACAGGAATAAAAAAAGTTATAATCAATTACAACCTCATTATCTTTTGTTTTTCTATTTAAAAAATTTTTAATTATTCATTAATTAAATTTCGTTTGATTAAAATGAAATTCTTTAAAAACCGCCGCCCTCTTTAAAATATCATAAACAGTTTCTGTAGGTTGAGCGCCTTTTTGAATAAAATAGAGAATAGCAGGAACATTTAAATAAGTTTTATTTTTTATCGGATCATAAAAACCCACTTTCTGCAGATCTCTTCCCTCTCTTCGTGACCGAACATCAATTGCAACGATTCGATAGACGGCTCATTGGGATAGATTAAACCCCCCTTGGAAACGTACAGGAAGTTTTCTCTTCGTACGGCTCGAGAAAAATGATTCAATTTGTATATTATATAAATTAGAATGACCAATCAAATAAGTCCAGAAAATCGTCAAATGAAAATCCATTAAACTAAGAATTTAGCCCTTTCCTCAAAAAACCATTTGTATACTCATAACTCAAGTTGAATAACTTTCAAATAGCCCAAAAGATCAAAAAATACTTTGGCATTTATCATTTATTGAGTAGTCTCAAATACTCTTTGTTTTATTTCATTTAGACTCGATTAAAATTGTTGCAACAATTAAAAATAAAAAGAATATTTCCTTGTTCCGGAAGCCTTTAATCATCGTGTTTTTTGAATCATTGGGTTTAGACATTACTTCGTAGATTTTTAATCCTTTCAAAAATGGCTGCAACATACTTTTTTGTTATTTATTTCTCTCAAAGAATCTAATCATATGAACGGCGGCCGCACAAAATTCCGCACAATAGATATAAATCTATTTAATCTAAAAGATTTTATCAAAAATTCCTTGGGGATTTTAAAGTTGCTTTTTTTGTTCCTTTCGAATTTCGAATTCTCTGTCAAAGATAACTTACGAAGTTGTTCCAACTTATTCTTTTGATTGACATTAACCCTAGACCCGTCTCCTTTGAGAAATAGCTCAATACTTTCTCCTCGAGCTCCATCATATTTCCATTACACCCCAATAAAACGGATTCGCGTGGAACAGGGTAAATGATGTCGAGTCAAGAGCATCCTTATTAAAGAATGATGGATATTAAGAATCCACAACGGATCATGTCCTTCAAGTCGCACGTTGCTTTCTACCACATCGTTTCAAACGAAGTTTTACCATAACATTCCTCGTTGAAGTTGGAACCGGTCCGCAGTTGATTCAATTATCGAATCATGAATAGTCATTGGTTCAGTTAAAACAGTTCTTACATAGATTAGATATTTAATATATCTTATATTTTTTTTTAGTAATATTCTTTTTTTTTTTCTAATTTTTTTTATAAAAATTACGATTTACAATAAGATGACATCCCTAACAGATAAGCTAAGAGAGATAAATGATCTTTCTTTTCGAACTCAACCTTTAAAATAAATTAATTTTAATTAATAATAATAATTATTATTATTAATAATTATATAATAAATATCAATAATAATACTACTAATACTATAGTAAAAATGCAATTTCTTTTTCAAGGTATTAAAAACAAACTTCTTTCTATTTTCTATAAATTAGAAATGACTATTTCCATTCATATATCATATTTATAGGGGGTGGATATATGATAGGTTAAAGGCACAACTTTTTTTAATTAAAATTCATGTAATCTATATAAAAACATCTTCCCTAAATACCCAACAGATTCACCTGCATTTGTGTATCGCTGTGAATTTGCGAAATATGTGCAAAAGATATAAATTCTTTTTTTTAGCTAAAAGAGTCAAACTCTAGCCACTTATACACTTTATAAACACAAATATACACTTTATAAACACAAAAGAAATCTTTATTTTTATTATTATTTTATTGTTAATAATAATTAATTATGCTCTGGGGCGGAAGGATTCGAACCTCCGAATAGCGGGACCAAAACCCGATGCCTTACCACTTGGCCACGCCCCACTTCGATTTCTATTTGCCATTAATAAACACTAATATTATTAGTGATTATTCGTCAATTCAAGCCCAACTATCTATATTGTATATCTAAAAAATCAATTAGATTTTGTTGTTTAGTATTTTAACTCTAACACATTGTAGACATATAAAAAAATAATTTATTGATCATTAAAGAAAATTCCATTAAGATTAAGATATTATATGAAAGTAGAATTTCTTCTATTCTCCATTGAGAATGGAAGGTTTTTTGATTGAGTGAGTAAGTTCAAAAAAAAAACGAAAAATTTTTTTTTTCTATCAATAACTTAATCAAAATACAATTTTTTTAAAAACAAAATGTCTGTTATGCTTAATATCTTTAGCTTGATCTGTCTTAATTCTGCTCTTTATTCGAGTAGTTGTTTCTTTGCCAAATTACCGGAGGCCTATGCTTTTTTGAGTCCAATTGTTGATTTTATGCCGGTCATACCTCTACTTTTTTTTCTCTTAGCCTTTGTTTGGCAAGCTGCTGTAAGTTTTCGATGAGATCTTTCATCTTATCCTATAAAAATGAATGCTTTTTTCGAGAATAGAGAGTTCTAATATTCTAATTCTAATCTAATACTTTCTAATATTAAAGAATTGCTAAAAAAAACAGTCTTAAATTCAAATATTAAAATTCTTGAATAGACACAAGACACATTATCTCGTTTTCCATTCTTTTTATTTTCGATAAATGAACAAACCTTATTTTGAGTCTCCACAATATTAA